TAAACCGATACCCAAAACTCCCATTAAGAGAAAAATAGAACCCCCCGCCGTATACAAAATAAATTTTGTAGCCGAGTACAGACGTTTCTTTCCTCCCCACATAGATAGAAGTAGATAAACAGGAATTAATTCTAACTCCCACATAATGAAAAAAAGTAAAAGGTCTCGAGAAGAAAATAATCCTATTTGAGCACTGTACATCGCTAACATCAGGAAATTAAATAACCGAGAATCCCGAGTAACCGGCCAAGCTGCTAAAGTCGCTAAAGTGGTGATGAATCCCGTTAGTAAAATAGGTCCTATAGAAAGTCCATCTATTCCTAATCTCCAATGGAAATCAAACAACTGTATCCATTTATAATCCTCCATCAGTTGGATTAATGGATCATCTGTTTGGAAATGATAACAGAATGTATAGGCCGTTAGAAGGAGTTCGAAAATACATATAAATATAGTATACCAACGGATGACCCTATTTCCTCTATGGGGAAGAAAAAAAATTAAGGAACCTGCAAATATTGGCAAAATTACAATTATTGTTAACCAAGGAAAATAATTCGTAGTAAAGACAAGATAGACTTGGACCAGAAAAAAACCCGTGCTCAAAATATTTTGAGCACGGGTTTTGTCGGTAAAAAAAAATAAAATGGATTCAAGTAAAATTTTTTCGAACGTATCAATAAGCTAGACCCATACTGCGGGTTGTTTCATGCCATAAATAAACTCGAACACTCAAGAAATCCGTTGGACAGGCGGATTCACATCTTTTACAACCAACGCAGTCTTCGGTTCTTGGAGCAGAAGCAATTTGTTTAGCTTTACATCCGTCCCAAGGTATCATTTCTAATACATCGGTCGGGCAAGCTCGGACACATTGAGTACATCCTATACACGTATCATAAATCTTTACTGAATGTGACATTGAATCTATACATTTTTGAAAGTAATAAATTTTCGACCTAGTAAACTTAATTAACAAATCCTATATTTAGATACCAGATGAATCAACAAGTTATCAGAATTTTTCGAATAAATCTACTTCTGGATTGGTTTATGAGAAAGGTCCAAAATACTTTGATTTCTTAGGTTTTTGAAAACAAGGTCATACTTTAATTTAATATAGCAAACATACTAATTCGAATTCCTTTATGAATATTAGAATTTATATGATTAATACTAGTTATTCAACAAATTCGATTGGTTAATACGAGTTGATTTTCGGTTACGATAAATTGATGAAACAATAGCCAGTCCAATAGCCGCTTCAGCGGCTGCAATAGCTATAACAAAAATTGAAAAAATGTCTCCTTTTAATTGACGATTATCAAAAAAATCAGAAAATGTTACAAAATTGATATTAACTGCATTCAATATAAGTTCAAGACACATAAGAGCTCTAACCATATTTCGACTTGTGATCAATCCATAGATACCGATAGAAAATAAATAGGCACTCAAAACAAGTACATGTTCGAGCATCATTAACCAACTCCTTATCAATCTTATTAATTTCAATCTAAACAACAATGCAATCCTCAATGCAATCGATTCGATTGAATCACATATAACAAAAATTCCATACTTAAATTTCTTTTTTATTATTGACGAGCTACAGCAATTGCACCTATTAAAGCAACTAAAAGAATTATTGAAACGAGTTCAAATGGAAGAAAAAAATCTGTTGATAAATGAACTCCAATTTGTTGACTATTAGTTATCAAATCTTGCTCTAGAATCTGGTTTGATTTTGTAGTCCAAATAATACCGTACCATGACATATCTGGAATAGTAGTAATTAGTGAAATAAAAAGACCTGTACAAACCACCGAAGTAACTCCATCCCCAATAGTCCAAAGATGAAAATCTTTGTAATATTCTGAGCCATTCATGAACATCACAGCAAAAATGATTAAAACATTTATAGCTCCTACGTAAATAAGCAGCTGCGCAGCAGCTACAAAGTAGGAGTTCAATAGAATATAGAATAAAGATATACAAACAAGAACGAATCCCAATGAAAAGGCAGAATAAATTGGATTGGGAAGTAATACCACTCCTAGACCTCCTAAGATTAGACCCGACCCCAGAAAGACTAAAAGAAAATCGTGTATTGGTCCAGGTAAATTCATTTAAAAAATATATAAATTGAGATATTTCATGAGTTTATTGATCTGAGCAGAAAAAAAAGAAGTGATTCTATTTTTTATGGTACTCCTTAACTAAATGAAATTTAAATGGGTCTGGGTTGATATAGATAGTGTTATTGGAGTATTCTAATTCAATATCCGAAAAATGGTTTGAAACTATATTATATATATTTTGAAATCATTACTCTAATGTAGAAATACATTTTCAATCCAAATAAAAGGACCAACTAATAAAAGGTTTGTATTCATATTAAAAAAATCATATCCTTTTAGATCCAAATAGATCCAAATTGAGCCTTAATTAATATTTTTTAATATTAATTAATATGAATTTTAATTTTATTTGTTTAATC